GTTGAAATTGAAAAAACCACTTACTTATTTGAATCCTTGTTATGGAGTCTAGAAAATGGCTGTCCCCTGATTAACTTATACCTAAGAACTTACTAAAAATTTCACCTTTTTCTCCTATAGGTATACCTATACAAAAATATGTCGAATCCTTTCAGAAGCATGAACTAAAAAAAAATTTTTAGTATCTAAACAAAATCGAACCATGCCGTTCGGAAGTGATTCAGAAAGAAAACTTTCATTAATTCATTTTTTCTTTAATTTCATTCGAAGTAAAACATCCGAAACTTTTTTGAACAGGGGTGGTATTACACAACCCCCTTTTTTTCACAAATCGTAAGTTCCAGATATGTAATTTTTATATTAGAAGGATTACCATATATAACACAAAATTTCTCCGCCGATTCTTTTTAGTCGAGCTTCTCGGTCTGTCATTATACCTTGAGAAGTCGAAAGGATTACAATTCCTATTCCGCCTAAAATTCGTGGAATTCGTTGAGAGTTAGAATAGATTCGTAGACCCGGCCGACTTATTCTCTTTAAATTTAAAATCGTTTTATAGGATTCTTTCTTATTTCGTCTGTGTCTTAGGGTTAAAATCAAAAAATATTGGTTGCTTTCGCGATGTTTCCTTACGTTTTCGATAAAACCCTCTCGTAAAAGGATTTTAACAATACTTTCGGTGATGTTAGTCGATCCTATCCGAACCGTTCCTTTTCTATTCATGTCAGCATTTCGTATAGAGGTTATTATATCAGCAATAGTGTCTTTCCCCATGATAAGTTAAAATTCCTTATTGTTCTATAATTTTGATATAATCAACATGTTCTTTTTCTTTTATTTATATATAGATATAGACGAATTATATATTAATATATGAATTAAATTCTTAATATTTTATTATTAAGGGTATATGCGTGATACACAATCTATTAATTAATTTTATTTCAATACCAGTTTTTTTAATCCTATACTAAACTATCGATATTTAGATCTTATAATACCTCAGGAGCTAATGAAACTATTTTAGTAAAGTTTAATTGTCTCAATTCCCGTGGGATCGCCCCAAAAACTCGAGTTCCTTTTGGATTTCCTTCTTGATCAATGACAACTGCGGCATTGTCATCATATCGTATTATCGTCCCATTATTACGTTTGAGTTCTTTACAAGTACGTACAATTACAGCTCTAATCACTTCTGATCTTTCTAGAGGAGTATTTGGTATTGCTTCTTTGATTACAGCAACAATAACGTCACCAATATGAGCATATCGGCGATTACTAGCTCCTATTATTCGAATACACATCAATTCTCGAGCCCCGCTGTTGTCTGCTACATTCAAATAGGTTTGTGGTTGAATCATATCATTTTTTTTGTATCTCTTCTTTTAATGCAAAGGACGAAGTAAAAAAATATTGTTTGTCAAAAAAATAAAATTGATAATCTTTTTATCCTTAAATGTTATTTAGCTTTTTCATTCTATATTCCTATTCAGAAATAATGAATTGGGTTTTTATAGGCATTTTTGATGCCGCTATTGAAATAGCTTTTCTGGCTATATTTTCGGGTACACCACCCATTTCATAAAGGATTTTACCTGGTTTAACCACAGCTACCCAATACTCGGGGGATCCTTTCCCAGAACCCATACGCGTTTCCGCAGGTCTTACTGTAACTGGTTTGTCTGGAAATATACGTACCCAAATTTTTCCACCACGTCGTACATTTCGTGTCATTGCTCGTCGCCCTGCTTCTATTTGTCTAGATGTGATCCAAGCGGGTTCAAGTGTTTGAAGAGCATATCTGCCAAAACAAATACGATTCCCACGAGAAGATATTCCTTTTAGTCTTCCTCGATGTTGTTTACGAAATCTGGTTCTTTTTGGGTTATAGTTGATGGTTCTAAATTAGAAATTCCATCTCTACTACAGAACTGAACGTGAGAGTTTCTTCTCATCCAGCTCCTCGCGAATAAAAGGAATAAAAAAGCTTGTATTAAGATATAGATGTAGTTAATGATTAATTCTATTAATCATGGTATTAAATTTCATCTGATCTCTTCTAAATTTGTGTATGTCTTTTTCGAAATCGAATCCAAGATGAATTCTATTTATTTAAAAATAACGTAATATCATCCTCTCGAATGTCGTTTTTATTAGCGTTAGAATATTCTAACAAATCCTTATTTTCTTTTATCTTTTTAATTTTTTTTTCGTATTTTATTACTTTTATTAAAAAAAAAAGATTCGCTGGCGAATATTTACTCTTTCAATATCTATCTTAAGTTTGATGTTTATCCCAGGAGATCTCTGAATAAAAATAAGAATAGATAATAAAGTTTCTGGTTTATTCCGCCATCCTGTCCAATGAATTACTAAGATTTGTTTTTCAATAGAATCCTCTATATTCATGGGTTCCGTCGTTCCCATCGCTTCTTGATTAATCATTAGGCCCGAATTCTACAATGGAGCTCTTATATGAAATTGGGAATTTCATTTTTTA